CGTCAAATCGATTTTCGACGGAATCACAAAGACATATCTGGTAGAATCGTAACCATAGAATATGACCCTAATCGAAATACATACATTTGTCTTATACACTATGGGGATGGTGAGAAGAGATATATTTTACATCCCAGAGGGGCTATAATTGGAGATACCATTGTTTCTGGTACAGAAATTCCTATATCAATGGGAAATGCCCTACCTTTGAGTGCGGTTTGAACTATTGATTTACGTAATTGGAAGTAACCAATTAGGTTTACGACGAAACCTAGAAATCGATCACTGATCCAATTAGAGTACCTCTATGGGATAGACCTCAACAGAAAACTGTTGAGTAACGGCAGCAAGTGATTGAGTTCATTAGTTTCTCATAGAAAATTATTGACTCTAGAGATATGGTAATATGGAGAAAATTGTTTGAAGCACGCACAGAACCGGAAGCGCCCCTTGTTTCAAAGCGAGGAGGACGGGTTATTCCCATTTCATTTGATGGTCAGAGGCGAATTGAAAGTGAAGCAGTGCTAATAAAGATCCCCCGGGGGAAAGATAGGGATGTCTCCTACGTTATCCATAATATGTGAAAGTATTGACGTAATTTCATAGAGTCATTCGGTCTGAATGCTACATGAAGAACATAAGCCAGATGACGGAACGGAGAGACCTAGGATGTAGAAGATCATAACATGAGTGATTCGTTGGATTCCACTCATGTGATACTTCATTATACGATGAAAAGATCTATTTTTTTGATATATCATCATATACATCTAGAAAGCTGTATGCTTTGAAAGAAGCTTGTACAGTTTGGGAAGGGGTTTTGATTGATAAAAAAGAAGAATCTACTTCAACCAATATACCCTTAGGCACAGCCATACAATGGGAATTCATAATGGAAAGGAACATCTCCCTATTTATATAACAGATTCTATGATAGGTCACAAATTGGGAGAATTTGCGCCTACTCGGACTTTCGCGAGAGATGTAAGATCTCAAAATAACGATCAAAAATCTGTAATGAAGAAGAAGAAAAAGAAATAGATAGGAATTCAACAAAACAAAAAATAAAAAACTCTTAGATTCTTTTTCCTTTAACAAAAATGAGGAATTCAAACTAGTTCAAATTTCATCAAAATAGAATTGTTAGTATACTTGCTAAGGAGTGAAATGGAATCCAGTTTCTTGATCTTCGTTGTAATTGGTCTATGTGTTTACTTTCTTATTGTGGGTTTTTGGCTATTTGAAGAATTGCTAAGACAATTCTTGGGCCCTTCTGTTAATTATTATCGCCCAGTGACATTGATTCTTTATTTCCATATTTTATTGTTTACGTTTTACCCAAAGGAAAGCATCCAAATGTGGATTGCAATCTTTCGGAAAATATGGAGAAAATAAAATAAAATGCAAATGGTGGCCTTGAAGTTGAATTGACATGAGATGCTGATAAAAAGGAGACTGATAAAGAGACTCCTGAAGATTCTGAAGATTCTGAGCATTCCATTAGCATTATTAGGATGATAAACCATTAAATACAAATAGGTTATTGAAAGGACTTCGAACGAAGAAAAGGATCTAATTACTTCGAAAGAATTGAACGAGGAGCCGTATGAGGTAAAAATCTCATGTACGGTTCTGTAGAGTGACAGCCAGGGTGACTTATCTGTCAACTTTTCCACTATCAACCCCAAAAAACCCAACTCTGCCTTACGTAAAGTTGCTAGAGTACGATTAACCTCTAGATTGGAAATCACTGCTTATATACCTGGTATTGGCCATAATTTACAACAACATTCTTCAGTATTAGTAAGAGGAGGAAGGGTGAAAGATTTACCCGGTGTGAAATATCACATTGTTCGAGGAACCCTAGATTCTGTCGGAGTCAAGAATCGTCAAAAAGGGCGTTCTAGTGCGGTGTAGATTCTTATCCAAGACTTGTATCATTTGATGATGCCATGTGAATCGCTAGAAACATGTGAAGTGTATGGCTAACCCAATAACGAAAGTTTCGTAAGGGGACTGGAGCAGGCTACCATAAGACAAAGGATCTTCTTTCTAAAGAGATTCAATTCGAAACTATTATATGTCCAAGGTCTCATATGGAAATCATTTCAGAGGTTTTCCCTTACTTTGTGCGTGTCAACAAACAATTCAAAATACTTCGACTTTTTCAGAACAGGTCCAAGTAAAATAGCAATGATTCGAAGCACTTCTTTTGACATTCAACTATTTCGGAAACCTAAGGATTCCATCGTATGGATATGTAAAATACAGGATTTCTAATCCTAACACGAAAAGGAGGGAAACGGATACTCAATTTCAAGTGAGTAAATAGAATTCCATACTCGATCTCATAGATACATATAGAATTCTGTGGAAAGCCGTATTCGATGAAAGTCGTATGTACGGCTTGGAGGGAGATCTTTCGTATCTTTCGAGATCCACCCTACAATATGGGGTCAAAAAGCAAAAAAAAAAAAATTGATTCGTTTTTAGCCCTTATAAAAAGAAAACGGATTCTTGAACCTCTTTCACGCTCATGTCACGTCGAGATATTGCAAAAAAAAAAACTTCAAAATATGATCCACTTTGTCGTAGTCGATTCGTTAACATGTTGGTTAACCGTATGATGAAACACGGAAAAAAATCATTGGCTTATCAAATTTTCTATCGAGCCGGAATATATATTAAAAAAAATACAAAAAAAAATCCAATACCTGTTTTCCGTAAAGCACTACTTAGAGCAACTCCCAAGTTAATAATAAAAAAAAAAAGAGGAGAAAAGGGAAAGATTTATAGAGTTCCTCTTGAAATACCATTTTCAAAAGGATCATTACTTGGCATTCGTTGGTTATTAGCAGCATCCCGAAAGCGTTTGGGTACAAGTATGGCTTCACAATTAAGTGCAGAATTAAGAGATGCTGCTTTCAAAAAGCGTGGCAAGGCTATACGCAAAAAGGAACGGATTCATAAAATGGCAGAGGCAAGTAGAACTTTTGCACATTTTCGTTAATTCATGAACAGGATCTATGTAGACACATAAATCCATGGATTCATACATCTCGATCGGAAAAGAATCCATAGAAAGAGAATCGGACAATATCTTTCTCGAAACAAACAAAAAGGAAAAGAAAGAGAAAACATAAATCATGATCAACTAAGCCCTCTCGGGGGCTTGTTTAAGAATAAGAGAGAGGAATCTTATCCTATCCTTAAATTAGTTTCTTCTGGAGCAGCAAATGCTAATCATAATATGGGTTTGAATGAAGTGGATTCATATATTAGTAAAGCCGAAGTAAATAGGAGTACTATTGTTAAAAAATTCAGACCTCGTGCTAAAGGACATAGTTATCCTATAAAAAGAACCATGTGTCATATAACAATTGTATTGAAGGAAAAATCAAAATCATTGTTAGACCAATCTAAGATTTAGATTCCTATGAAATTACAAAAAATATGGAAAAAAAAAATAATAAAATAAAAAATTATGGAAAAAAATAATAAAATAAAAAATTATGGAAAAAAAATAATAAAATAAAAAATTATGGGACAAAAAACAAATCCACTTGGTTTCAGACTTGGTACAACCCAAGACCATCATTCCGTTTGGTTCGAAGAACCAAAAAACTATCCTGCGAGTCTAGAAGAAGACCAAAAAATACGAAATTTTTTAAAGAAATATGTAGAAGATACTATCTACAATTATTTAAAAAAAAAAAAAAAAGAAAATCAAAAGAGAGAAAGAAATCAAAAGAGAGAAAAATATCAAAAGAGAGAAAGATATAAAAAGAGTGTTATACCTCCCGAAAATTATGAAGGACTTATACGTATAAAAATTAAAAAACAAATAGTTCACACAAAAAGAACATTTATTCATATTAAAAATAGTAAAGGAATTTCAAAAAAATTTCAAATACAAAAAGCAATTATACAAGTTATAATCTGTAGTTCATTTATACCGATAGACGAGACAATTTGGGAAAGAGATATAAGAAAACAAGAATTTTTTTATATTTACCCCAAAACAATTTTCATTAAAATCCTAAAAAGTCTAAAACCTTATAGCGAACCTAACCTTATTGCAGAATTTATAGCTTTCAAATTAAAAGAAAGAATTCCATTTCGAAAGATACTGCAAGAAGCTATTGATTTAGCTAAAAAACAAGGGGATACAAAGGGAATGAAAATAAGAATTGCGGGCTGTGTTGATGGAAAAGAAAAGGCAATTAGAGCGTACAAAAGAGAGGGTCGACTTCCCCTACAAAGAATTCGTGCTCAAATTGATTACTGTTCTCACCAAATTCAAACTATCCATGGAGTATTAGGCCTAAAAATTTGGGTATTTAAAAGAGACCCACTAGATTACTTAAGTTAATATTTTTATTTTGTAATAATTATAAAATAAAAAACTCTTAGATTCTTTTTTCTTTAACAAAAATGAGGAATTCAAACTAGTTCAAATTTCATCAAAATAGAATTGATTGTTTTATTTAGTATAATTGCTATGCTTAGTGTGTGATTCGTTACTTTATGTATTTCAAGTTTCACTAAAAAATGAACTGGTACCTACTAAAAACCTAGTGAATAATTAGATAAAATAAACTCATAACCAACTTATTCTTTCGTATTATCAAAATCCCAAGAAAAAGTCACTATATGAATGAATAAATTAATCATATAGTTGTAGCAACTCATATTTTTCTGTTCTTAATTATCTGATTGTGAATTATGAAGCAAAAATAAATGGGATATAGATAAAAGGAAGGATGATAGAAAGAAAGAAAGAACAAAATAACAACAATATATAATTCCAATATGTATGGTCTATGAATCACATAATAAAAAAGCAATGTGACAAAGCATCAATAATAAAAATTGCATTCTAAATTAAATATCCAAATTGATTCATTTTTATATTATAAAGTAAAGATAATATTCAATTAAAGAATACAAAAAACATAAATATAAAGAAAAAAAAAAAAAGCAAAGAGTCTTGGGTTAATAAAACTAAAGAAATTGACTCAACAATCAATTTTATTGTAAACTCCATTGCAGAGTTCAGACCTAACCATGGATAGAGAAGTTATGGGAACGACAGAACCTATTAAATAAAAACAAATTTTAATAATTCATTGGGCAGGATGGCGGAATAAACCAACAAAGCAAAAATGGAATTATTCGAAAAGATTATAAATCGAACCTCCGGACAAATGAAAAATAAAAGAGTAAATATTCGCCCGCGAAATTCTTACTTATGAAATCGCAATATTTTGACATGATTCAACAGGAAGAAAAACAAGGAAGTAAAAAATAAATTATAAATATACATAAAATTACATAAAAATCTATGGGAATTGATTGTATATAAAATAAATCCCTATTTGAACAAATTCAATATAATAAATCATATTACTTCATTTTATTATCTATTTATATATAATATATATATATCTTTAATATTATTTTTATTTAATTTGAAGCCTTTCATTCGCGAGGAGCTGGATGAGAAGAAACTCTCATGTCCAGTTTTGCAATAGGGATGAGACTAAAAAAAAACCATCAACTATAACCCTAAAAGAACTAGATTTCGTAAACAACATAGAGGGAGAATGAAGGGAGTATCTCAGCGAGGCAACCATATTTCTTTTGGCAGATATGCTCTTCAAGCACTTGAACCTGCTTGGATTACAGCTAGACAAATAGAAGCAGGGCGAAGAGCAATGACACGATATGTGCGTCGTGGTGCAAAAATATGGATACGTATATTCCCCGATAAACCTGTTACAATGAGAACAGCGGAAACACGTATGGGTTCAGGTAAAGGAGACCCAAAATATTGGATCTCTGTTATTAAACCAGGTAGAATACTTTATGAAATGGCCGGAGTATCAGAAACTATAGCTAGAAGAGCTATCTCAATAGCTGCTCACAAAATGCCTATACGAACTCAATTTCTTAAAAAAAAAGATATTAAAAATGAAAAATCAACTGAAAGTTTATTTATTTCTAGATAGAAAATATTTCCTTCTTTTTTATTTTATCTTTTTATATTGAAAAAAAAAAAAAAATTGTAACGAAAAAGATATGATTCAACCTCAAACTCTGTTGAATGTGGCAGATAACAGCGGAGCTCGAAAATTGATGTGTATTCGAATCATAGGAGCTAGTAATCAACGATATGCCCATATTGGTAATGTTATTGTTGCCGTAATCAAAGAAGCAGTTCCTAATATGTCTCTAGAAAGATCAGAAGTTATTAGAGCTGTAATTGTACGTACATCTAAACAACTCAAACGTGAAGACGGCATGATAATAAAATATGATAACAATGCAGCAGTTATCATTGATCAAAAAGGAAATCCAAAAGGATCTCGAGTTTTTGGTGCAATTACTGAAGAATTAAGACAATTTCACTTTACTAAAATCCTTTCAATAGCTCCTGATGTATTATAAAATGAAACTATGAACTGACTATCTGAAATAAATGAAATTTGTAGATTATTTATCAGGTATATATCAAAGAAAACATGTTGATTACATAAAAATTAAGAGTAATCTATAATTATAATTTATCATGAGTAGGGACACTATTTCCGATCTTATAACTTCTATAAGAAATGCTGAAACAGCTAAAAAAGAAACTGTTAGAATAGCATCTACAAATATTACTGAAAATATTGTCAAAATACTTCTAAAAGAAGGCTTTATTGAAAACGTTCGGAAACATCAGGAAAATAATAAAAATTTCTTGGTTTTAACTCTACCATATAGAAAAACTCGAAAAGAAATATATAGAACTAAGAAGCAAATATATAGAACTAGAATTACTTTAAAACGTATAAGCCGACCTAATTTACGAATTTATTCTAAGTATCCAAAAATTCCTAAGATTTTAGGCGGAATGGGAATTGTAATTCTGTCTACTTCCCGGGGTATAATGACAGATCGGGAAGCTAGAGTAGAAAAAATTGGAGGAGAAATTTTATTTTATATATGGTAATTATAACAAGCAAAAATATTATACATAGTTCAGCCTTAAAACTTTTATTTAACGAAAGAAAAATCTAAAATGAAAAAAAAAAGAAACTTTAATCAAAACGATTTCGGTAAAGACAACAGAAGAGGAAAGCCAAAGAGGCCTCTATATGAAGGAAAGGTTGTAGACCCAATTAAAGATATCTTATTCCATGTTAAGCTGGATCATAATAATGATATTATTTTGGGTTATCTCTCTGGTAATCTGCGTCGTCATCGTATACGCGTACTGTCGGGGGATAAAGTATTAGTCGAAATTGTTGATCCTAGTTCAAAAAAAGGAAGGATTGTTTCTCGGCTTCCCCGAAAACCAATGCCCAATTTGGAGACTAGTATGGAACCATTAAAGGATGATGAACAAGTAAAGGAGCCTTCTGAATCATCCAAAGATACAGAAAATAAAAATAAAATAAGTAGTAATTCCATTCAACCGCCAGATCAAGAAGAAGAAGAAAAAAAAGGCGGGGATACCAAACATAAAAATTCTAATCAAGATTTGACAGATTAGTTATCTCAATTTGGAACCCTTTTCTAATGAATTAACGAGTCTTATTTTCTCCCAAGGAAGTAGACGAAAAAAGAAGATAAGAAATAAAAAATATGAAAGTTGGAGCGTCAGTTCGTAAAATTTGTAAAAGATGCCGACTAGTTCGTAGACGCAGACAACTTACAGTGATTTGTCCAAATTTAAAACATAAAAAAAGACAAGGTTAATTAAAAAAAAAAACTTTACTTTTTTACTTTTACTTTTTTACTTTAGTAATTCGAAATCAATTTGTTCAACAATTTTATTTATTAATACATAAAAAAAAAAAACATTATTGCTGGAATTATATTATCAAATTTTTATTTGATTTGATACATTCTAACCAATAAGATTGATAAATTTCAAGATAATAAATGGAAAGAGAGGGATTCGAACCCTCGATAAACAAAAGTCTACATAGCAGTTCCAATGCTACGCCTTAAACCACTCGGCCATCTCTCCTACATAATCTTATTATTGATCCAAAATGTAGTGAGTAGCGAGTTTTCATATTTATAAAGTCTATAAGTTTCTTCCAGTTTTCCTTCCGTTTTGAAACAAAAAATGATTTCATCCAATATCCCGCAGATCTATTAAAAACTCACGAATTATCGAACCTTATGAATTTCATTTTTTTATTTGCATTGTATGATATGTGATGTGTCATATAGATATTGCGCAAATAATATTACACAAACAGAAAATCTAATTGAATCCACTTTAATCTATTTTATGATAGATGATTAATTCTACTTTATGATAGAATGATTGATTATTCCATTGTTTGTATCATCACACTAAATAAAAATTTTTGAAATTATCTAAATACAGAATCAAGTAAAATCTTTGGTTATTGAATTTCGATGAAATATTTAAAAATTCTGCTAAATTAATATAATAAAAAATTGGAGTTCAATTTAAACTATATTTATATTCATCTGTATCCCCTTTTTTATATTTTTTTGTAATTTATATAAATATTTCCTTTATTTTTAGGATCATTTTCCCGAGCAAAGGATAATGAAAATATTTTATAGAATGGATTGCTAATTATGCCTAGATCTCGTATAGATGGAAATTTTATTGATAAAACTTTTTCCATTGTAGCCAATATCTTGTTAGGAATAATTCCAACAACTTCCGGAGAAAAAAAAGCATTTACCTATTATAGAGATGGTGCGATTTGAATTTTTTGATTATTTTTTTTTTTTGCTACTACCTCTTTCTTATTTCTTACTATAAGTGTTTTGAGATAGTTTGAGATAGAAAGAACCCAATTATGGAAATAAACCTACGCTCGATGAAGGTGAATTTTGGAAAATATAAAACAACTCCTTCTGTTGTGTATCCTCGATTGATACAATCTTACATGCTTCCACTATAGATTTGAGCATTAAGCAAAAGATTATACCTACACATTCACAGGTCAATCTGACTACTCTACTAATACTATAGGTAGTATGGGGAAAACAGCATTACACCTAAAAATCAACAACATAAAAACTTTGTTCAAAAATGCCCTTTTCCTTATTGGGACTAACAAGAATGGCTGGGACAACAAACATCCATCTCGTTTGTACTTTGGATACCTCATATAACCATCAAAGATTGTTGAAGCAATTAATTCCCAGAAATAGGAGGCGTTAAGAACAAATAAATTATTGGAGTGACCATTTCTACCTAATACTAATATGATGAATTGGTATTAAAAAAACGAAGGTTTACTAGGGATTTCTTGTAAAGATACTAGCTTCCTTCAGTTCATAATGAGATGAGAACTGATTCTAAGGATTATTTTCCTTTACTCAGTATTAGTATTATGCACAGAAGGTAGGAGCCGTATGAAATGAGAATTTCATGTACGGTTCTGGAACGGAGTAGAATAAACAAATGACCGTAACGAATGTTGGCTCAATCCGAAGGAAATTATGCAGAAGCTTTAAAGAATTATTATGAAGCTACGCGACCAGAAATGGATCCTTATGATCGAAGTTATATACTTTACAACATAGGCCTTATACACACAAGTAATGGAGAACATACCAAAGCTTTGGAATATTATTTTCGAGCACTAGAACGAAATCCTTTTTTATCACAAGCTTTTAATAATATGGCCGTGATCTGTCATTACGTGCGACTATCTCTACTATAGGAAGAAGAACAAAAGATCAAATTGGCTAGTAAATACTACAAAAAAAGTAAAGATTTCTACATATGAATCGTGCAAAACAACGATTTTTATCAGCTGTAGCAAGGCAAGGAACTTCACGAAAACTCAAATAAAGAAGGAAAAAAAGATATAGCCTATACTTTTGATTCTATGGATAAAAAACTAAATTAATAGAGGAAGCACCGTAAAGATCAATTAGCAAGCTATTAAGTCAATACAGCTAAGAACTGCTTACTTATGTCATGATATGGTACAAAAGTTAGGAATCTACTTATGTAATTAGAGTTGATCCACTAGTATATTAAGCAGCGGTGTAGTATTAGATCCCAAAGATAGTAAGTTCTTTTTTCTTATAGAAAAAATTCTTTTTCAAAGATTCTATCTATATAAATTCTCTATATGAAAGCGAGGTAGTTACCTTTTAGAAAATACTATAAAGATATAGATAGGAACTATTTATACCTTGTTCTTTTGAAGGTGGGAAGAAAAGATCAAACTTATTTTAGATGTAAATTAGAGTTTGAAACTTACTATAATTCATTCACTTTTTTTTCTATACTCTAATTTCTTGTAAAGTAAGGTAGAATTTTAATAAATAGGATCAAATTAAAATGATAAATCTAATTATCCAGTTAATGTAATATAAACGAAAATAGGACAGAAAAAAAGATTAGATTTCTGAGCCGTATGAAGTGGGAAACTCTCAAGTACGGTTCTAAGGGAAGGAAGTATCCCCTATTTCGACCGAGGAGAACAGGCCATTCTACAAGACGATTCTGAAATTGCAGAGGTCTGGTCTAATCAAGCTGCTGAGTATTGGAAACAAGCTATAGCACTTACTCCAAGTAATTATATTGAAGCACATAATTGGTTAAAGATTACGAATCGTTTCGAATTTGAATAAGACCAATTCATTTTTTTTTTATCTTTTTGTTTTTATATTCACGAAAAGGAAATTCGTGTTGGTTTATATTTTTTATATCTATAAGGTTGGTGGCTGACTATTTATTTTTATATGAAAAAATTCATATAAATTCTATATCATTATTATCAAAATTGATAATTATTTAAAAAATGAATATACACTTTATAGAACTCTCTTTTTTTTTGAGAAAATAAATATGCATTTCCTAGAATGAGTCCTACTCATAGATCATAGAACGAACTGATTAAACAAATGACTACTCATGATTCCATATTGAATTAATTCCATACTAAACTAATTGTATCAGAAATATTTTTTATGGTAAAATTTCGTTTAAAACGATGTGGTAGAAAGCAACGTGCGACTTGAAGGCCATAATTGGCTGTGGAACTTTGATATCCACCATTCTCTATAATAATGAGGATGCTCTTGGCTCGACATAATTTGTTCTGTTAGAAACCCAATTTATATTAGGTTATCAGTAGTTATAGTACATGCTGGAGCTCGAGAATTGATTTATTTATCAACCAAGGGAAAGAATCCAGGGTTAATGAAAATTAATAAATTATACCAACTTTATAGGTATCTTCTTAACATCAAAATCAAAAAAAAAAATCCAATTCAAAATAAGTGAAAAAAAAATTCAAATTGTTGGAAATTGGTAAAACTTTTTTGAATAAAAGTGTATTAAAGAAAAATGAATCCTTCATATTATATTTATAAATTAGAAACAAAGAAAGAAATATAAAAAAAGATGTGTTGCTATCTTTTTGAAAGGAATCCAATTTTCTTAAGTAATGTATAAAGTATAAACCCAAAGATTAAAAAAAAAAAAAAACAAAGATAAACGATAAATTCTGCAACAAGGCAACACTATTTTCAATTGTTTAAACAATGCAATTGGCTCTCATAATTATGAATTAAAATAAATTTTAGATGAGAAAAATAAAATAGTTTAGAGACAACTCAAAAATTTGATAAGTATTCTTTTTTTCTTTTGTCAAAATTATTCAACTTGAGTCATGAGTACGAATGATACTTTTTTTTGTAAGGAAAGAACAAAGGCATTCAATTCAATTAAAATCATAGTCTAATTCATGATTTTATGGATCTATTTTCATTCTATTTCTATACAGAAATTAGAATCATTTTTCTTGAGCCGTATGAGGATAAAATCTCTTATACGTTTCTGGGGGGGGGTTCTTTTTTATTTATATCTATCTCAATAAGCCACTTATCGAATCGTTGCAATTGATGTTAGGTCTCGCAGAGAAGGAAGAGATCTTAGAAAAGTACTAGGTTTCTATGATGCGATAAGGGACAAGATTGAAGTGAAGAATGTTCCTGCTCTTTTATATTTTTTTCAAAGAGGTGCTAAACCTACAGAAACTGTTCAATCTATTTTTCGAAGAAAACGAGATTTTTTGAAATGTGCTATTTCCAAAGTTTACAAATCTGACAATTGTGATGATATTTTAAAAAGACTTCTTGGAGAATCACTTTGAATTTATTAAAGTAAAACATGAAAATCTATTCATAGAATACTTAGTATTATCTAATTTTTAGCAAAAAAAAAAAAAAGCATTTCTACCTAAATCGGAAAAAATGTAAAAATGAAAACATCAAATCCGTTTTATGATAGGTCACAAATGAAAAAAAAAAAAATGAAAATAGAACTTAGTTTCTCTTTCCATAGGTTATTGAAAGAACTTCGGGGGATTCACCAAAGCACGAAAACGAGTCAGAAAATGAATTCCTATTAGAAAAAGTCTAACGACATGGATTAAGCTGACGCTAACCCGTTCATTCAGAAAAAAGGTGAAGGAGAGAGATTCTAAAATATATAATGAAAAACAAGTAGGCAAAAATTGGATATTCTCATTTTCCAATTTTTGCCTATTCAGATACATTTGGTTCGATGGAGAGGTAGGGTCTGTCTTTCTTACCTTCTTATATGTTTACATCTAGGATTTGAACTGTATCCTTTATAATAATAGGTAACTTAATATTATATTATGGCAAAAAAAAGTTTGATTCAGAGGGAATACAAGCGGCAAAAATTGGAAGAAAAATATCGTTTAATTCGTCGATCCTTAAAAAACAAAATGAAAGTTTCATCCCTAAGTATAAAAGAAACAAGAGAAATTCAGAGAAAACTGCAATCGCCACCCCGTAATAGTGCACCTACACGTCTTCATAGACGTTGTCTTTTTACTGGAAGACCTAGAGCTAACTATCGAGATTTCGGACTATCTGGTCGCATGCTTAGGAAAATGGTTCATGCATGTTTGTTACCGGGTGCAACAAAATCAAGTTGGTAAGGAAGGACTCCAATAATGTTGGGGATGTATTATTTCGTATATAAAAAAAATGGTGCAGATCGTAAAATGCTTAACAGGTTATTATATTCTACCTCTTTCTAGAGATTCTAGAGAAAAAAACTTTAATAAAAATAAGGAAGGATATTTAATGATTAACATGATACGAAATTTCTTTTATAAGATATGGCTAGAGGTTATTAACTGCCCACCGGGTTTGTTAATTTTTATCTGCATAGCTGTCATCTTAGGATACTTCTTGCTCGAATTTATATTCGAATACATATTTAGAATACCCATTTATTATTACCGGTATTTATCAGTGCCTGGGTATACGTTATTTATCTTATGTTCTTTCTTTCCAGACAACTTCGGCCGGTTCTGGGAGCCCTTCTTCAAGTATATCCGCAAACATTGGTTAGTTTTAGTTCTAATCGCCGTATCCATTTACTGTATTTTTGCGATTTTTTTCCTTTTGGAAGAATTTCTGAGAGAATTCTTTTGGCCTTCTATTAATTATTATCGGCCAATAACATTCTTTCTGTACTTCTATATTTTATTCTTCGCTTTTAAGCCGGGAGCGAACATCCAATTTTGGATTGCCACCTTTCGGAGAACGTTTGGAAAATAAAATCCCAAGAAGAAAAAAATCAAAAACGTAAAAGAGAATCTTATAAATAAAAATCAAGATTCTAAAATAAATAATGAAAAATAAGTAAAGTAGGCAAAAATTGGATATTTTCATTTTCCAATTTTTGCCTATTCAGACTTTCGCGTCAGAACCGTAAAGCATAGAGGGGGAGGTCATAAGCGCCTATACCGTCAAATCGATTTTCGACGGAATCACAAAGACATATCTGGTAGAATCGTAACCATAGAATATGACCCTAATCGAAATACATACATTTGTCTTATACACTATGGGGATGGTGAGAAGAGATATATTTTACATCCCAGAGGGGCTATAATTGGAGATACCATTGTTTCTGGTACAGAAATTCCTATATCAATGGGAAATGCCCTACCTTTGAGTGCGGTTTGAACTATTGATTTACGTAATTGGAAGTAACCAATTAGGTTTACGACGAAACCTAGAAATCGATCACTGATCCAATTAGAGTACCTCTATGGGATAGACCTCAACAGAAAACTGTTGAGTAACGGCAGCAAGTGATTGAGTTCATTAGTTTCTCATAGAAAATTATTGACTCTAGAGATATGGTAATATGGAGAAAATTGTTTGAAGCACGCACAGAACCGGAAGCGCCCCTTGTTTCAAAGCGAGGAGGACGGGTTATTCCCATTTCATTTGATGGTCAGAGGCGAATTGAAAGTGAAGCAGTGCTAATAAAGATCCCCCGGGGGAAAGATAGGGATGTCTCCTACGTTATCCATAATATGTGAAAGTATTGACGTAATTTCATAGAGTCATTCGGTCTGAATGCTACATGAAGAACATAAGCCAGATGACGGAACGGAGAGACCTAGGATGTAGAAGATCATAACATGAGTGATTCGTTGGATTCCACTCATGTGATACTTCATTATACGATGAAAAGATACGATGCTCTAATTTGTTGACTGACTATATCAGTAACACTTACATTTGGTTCGATGGAGAGGTAGGGTCTGTCTTTCTTACCTTCTTATATTTTTACATCTAGGATTTGAACTGTATTTATTTTTTTTTGAGTTTGAATAAACAATCAAAAATATGACGACGGACGAAAACCAAATGGTAGCTTTATTTTTCTCTTTCTTGAAAAAAAAAGATAGAAATGGTGGGCATTCTCATCCTGAGACCGTTGAGTTGGACGAGAATTCTCAGGATGAGGATGATAAGGATCAGTTTGACGGAGATTCTCAGGATGAGAATGAGGAGGAAGGAGATTATCAGGATGAGAATGAGGAGGATGAGTTCGAAGAAGATTCTAAGAAGTAAGATGATGTTAAGGGTGAGAGTGCGAACGAAAACGAGGCGGAGATTAAGGGTGAGAATGCAAACGAAAACGAGTGGGAAGATAAGGAT